TTGATACCTAATATAATGCATGCAAGGTTCCTTGACCAACCACAGGTTTCCCTGAAAATCCTTAAAGACGTTCACAAAATATTCTATTTTTCCATAGAAAGAGATTCGTTCATTAAAAACTCCAAAAGATGTTGATCGTAAATAAGAAGATTGGTTACGTAAAAAGAATAAAACAGATTCATATTCCCCTACATGAGAATTATATAAGAATAATAAGAATAAGAATAACCTTTCATCTCTTTTTGAAAAAGAGGAACTGGCTTTTTTTAGCCTAATAAGAGTATTCCAATTACAATACTCGTTGAGAAAAAACCTTACTAAATGCAAAGAAGAAGCATCTTTTAACCAATAGCGAAGAGTTTGAACCAAGATTTCGACGTGGACAGAGTAGGGTATTAAGATATCTAATACAAGATTTAGATGTGGAAAATTTTCTTCTAAAAAAGGAAATACTGAATGAATCGATCGTAAATTGTGAGATTTTACTATATTTTTCCTTTCTAGACACGATATTAATCGTAGAGAAAATGGAATTTCCACAATCAAAGCAAACCCCTCTGATAAAATTGGAGAATACAAATTCTTGTTGAGCGCCAAAAAAAGGTTTTTGTTTGAATCATTAGGAGTACTAAGAAAATGATTCTGTTGATACATTTGAGTAATTAACCGTTTCACAATCAGTAAACTGGATTTATTGACATAACCCTGATTTTCCGACAAAATTGATCTACCAAAACCATGATCATGAGCAAATGCATAAATATACTCCTGAAAGATAAAGGGATAGAGGAAGTCGTGTTGTTGAGATTTCTCTGGCTGTAAATATCTTTGGATTTCCTCCATTTGACCTTCTAGTTGAATCAAAAGGAGAAGGTTTTGGGGGTTATCAAATGATACATAGTGCGATACAGTTAAAACAAGGTATTCTAGTAAGAATAGATACCTCGGAGGCAAGTAAACTTATTAACAGATTTTCCACTCTCTCTTTTTCCATTTTTTTCATGTAATTTGTTTATACTATCTATATATAGTATAGGATACCAAGATGATTCGAAATCTTTTATTTTTTAAACCTAATCGCTCTTTTGATTTCGGAAAAAATGCTCTTTATCAATATACTGTTTCTTTTACACACACATCTCTATTCCACATATAGAAAATGCCAATAGTTAGGATTCAGTAAAAAATATAGAATCCACTCGTAGGGGGGAAGCCCTTCCCATATCAGCCACTAATACATTTTAACGTCTAATTAGATCGGGAATTATTCAAATTAAGAACAGAAGCTGGTTGCTTTTTCTTTCTGCTAATTAATTGGTAATTGAAGCCACAAGGCCCTATCCATTTATTCATTCGACCTAACTTTATTTTTTTCCATTCCAAGAATTCAAACAGGGTTTTGTAACGATCCGATCAAAATGAAATATCCTCAAAACCCCCCATTGATACGACATGCTATTTTTTCCATTTATTCCCTTTCAGGATCAGTCGTGGTCTTCTAAACCACACCAATGGTATGGACAAATTTCTCACTTCATCAAAATGTGTAAAAGATTCTAATCGCACTTAAAAGCCGAATACTCTACCGTTGAGTTAGCAACCCGAAGAAAATATAGATCAAAAATAAATTTCAGCAAAACAAAAAGGGGTATAAATACAATCTAAATCCATTAAATTAAATTAAAACAAAGAGAAAGGAGATTCTACGAGCTAATCAAACCATTGCACTAAAAACGCGAAAAAACGGATTTTCGAAAGCATTTGAAACATAAAAATTTGATTAAAATACAAAAAATTCTTATATAATTCTTATAGAAAAAAATATACAGAATTGGAAAAATTGAGAAAATTAGGGAACGAAAATAAATAGACCCGGTTGACCTATCAAGATAAATTATATTTCTTCGATACACTCTTGTCAATATAAATGTTGAGAAAAGAATACAGCGGAAGGGGGGTCAAAAAAACAAGCATATAAAAATTTTACAAAATTCTATACAAATTGATACCCCCCCTTTTTTTGTATTTCTTTAATTGAATCTCATTTGATTAGACAGAAGTTCATTAAAAACTTCGGCTTTTTTGAAAAGATTCTGAACAGTTTCTGTAGGTTGAGCACCTTTCTCAAGGAAATATAGAATAACAGGAACATTTAAATAAGTTTGATTCTTCATTGGATCATAAAAGCCCACTTTTTGAAGATCTTTTCCTTCTCTTCGGGATCGACTATCAATTGCAACGATTCGATAGACGGCTCATTGGGATAGATATAGATGAGCAATACCCCCCCTAGAACCGTATAGGAAGTTTTCACCTCGTACGGCTCGATAAAAATGTTTGATTCGAGGTTATAGAATTCTAATGATATAAATGACAAATGAACCTAGAAAACCAATTAGACTATGTTTCAGTCTTTCTTCTTCTTGAAAAAACCATTCGTACTCAAAACTCATAACTCAAGTTGTATAACTCTCAAATAGCTCAAAGGAAAAATCTTTCGTCAACTTCATTTCTTGAGTGGTCTTTAGTCCCTTTTGTTTATCTCGTTTAAAATTGAAAATTCGATTCTTTAGTCGTATCCAATTATTGAGATTTTCGATCCAGTTTAATCCAGTTTAAAGGGTGTTTCCTTGTTTTTAGATCCTTTATCCTTATTTTTAATCATTGGGTTTAGACATTACTTCGGTGCTTCTTAATCCTTTCAAAATGGCAGCAACATACCCCTTTTTGATTTCTTTCTATCAAAGAATCCCACGGCCAGGTGATTCCCCCACGATACACTTTGAATGAAGCGAAAAGGTTGATCAATTCCAACCAGTTTTGTTTTGAATTGGAATTGGGAACTTGCTCAAATTGGATCCTTTCTATTTCTATAAATGTATATATTATATGTTATATGGAATATGGAAGATATATTTACGAAGTTCTTCCAATTGATTGGCATTTAACCCTAGATCCTTACCCCCGAGAAATGAATTAATCCTTTCGACTCGAGCTCCACCGTGGACTATTTAGAACCCAACAAAAACGAAGGATTCAAATTTAACAGAACAAACAATGTCGAGCTAAGAGCACCCTCATCCCTAGATAAATTGAAAATGGTGGATGTAAAAATCCACAACGGATTCTGTCCTTCAAGTCGCACGTTGCTTTCTACCACATCGTTTCAAACGAAGTTTTACCATAATATTCCTCTAAGTCGAAACCGTTATGAAATTGATTCAATCATGGAATCATGAATAGTCATTTGGTTCAGCTGTTCATAGACATCGTAATCTAGATCTTTTCTTCCGTATATGATATGGAAAGACAGTACCCAATAAATAAATTCCATTTAATTGAAAATTAAAAGGATTTCGAGTTGAAATTGAAAAAGTTTCCTATTTTCATTAAATTTAACAAAAATTCGATAATAAGCATTGCCTTTGATCTTATAAAGGGTAGGTCCTTATTTTTTAATTAACTCATTTTCATTAACTCATTACTGCTTAAATTTCAAATACAAATAGATAAGATGTAAGTTGAGATTTGAATTTTTATTCTTTTCATCTTATTACGAAAATCAAAATTGAAAAAAAAAAAGAAAAACCATAGGGGGGGATTTTCCTATCTATCAAGAGGAATTATTAAATATTCGAACAATCTAGAATTGACATCATTTCAGTTTCAATAATTCAAATTTAAAGGAGCACAAATGGTTTTTACAAAAACCCAAAATTCCTTGTCATTGAAATAGAAGGATATATACTGTATCAATGAAACATTTCCTCATTTTAGAGGATTCAATGGTATGTTTTTTGTTTAACACGGAATTGAATAATAAATCGCTTCTTGTCATTGTCATAAATCATAAAGGGAATAAAATCAAAGGAATAAGATAAATAAACCCTGCCTCAATCGTTATTTCCATTTTTTTATTAGAGTCAAAAACGAAATATCGAAATAAAATGAGATTCAACGAATCCTTTCTAAGAAAATGGAGTCGATGCTGGGACGGAAGGATTTGAACCTCCGAATAGCGGGACCAAAACCCGTTGCCTTACCGCTTGGCCACGCCCCATTTCCTTTTTGAATGGATACCAAGAAACAATAATATTGATATTGGTTTTTTGTCAACCCCAGCCAAAAATCTCTATATTTCTATTTATAGAATACATTGATACTGGCATTTTAATACATCTAGATATATAGATATAGAAATCAAAAATTCAACAAAATTTATTGATCATTACATAGAATTCAATTAAGATATTGTATGAAAATATTATTTCTTCTATTCTCCTTTGAGAATCGGAGGCTTTTTGATTGAGTGGATGCAAAGAAAAAGAAGAATGTCTGCCTTACTTTGTTCCTTTTGCCTTATATCAAAAACTCAATTCAAAATGAAAATGCAATTATCGGCAAAAACAAAAAAAAACGTTTGTTATGCTTAATATCGTTAGTTTGATCTGTATTTCTAATTCTGCCCTTTATTGGAGTAGTTTTTTCTTCGGCAAATTGCCCGAAGCGTATGCTTTTTTGAATCCAATCGTAGATATTATGCCAGTCATACCTGTGCTTTTTTTCCTCTTAGCTTTTGTTTGGCAAGCTGCTGTAAGCTTTCGATAAGATCCTTTCGAATAATAATATTATTCTAAATTTGGCTTACGCCCATTTTCGCGTTTTTGACCCCTTTTCCAGTGAAAGACCCTAACCCCATTAGGGTTTCGCACAAAAATATATATATATATGCCATTATGCCATAATGACAATAGTTTTTAAATTCATTTATGACAGTTCATTTATAATTCTAGAAACAACCTCATTTCTTGGTGTCAAAATGCGATATGTGTTCGAAAAATGGAAGATTTATTCTCTTTTTTTTTTCAAAAAATAATTTGGAGATTGTGTAATGCTTACACTGAAACTCTTCGTTTATACCGTAGTGATATTTTTTGTTTCTCTCTTTATCTTTGGATTCCTATCTAATGATCCGGGGCGCAATCCTGGACGTGAAGAAT